GCTATCGTAGCTTAAGTAAAGCATAACACTGAAGATGTTAAGATGGGCCCTAGAAAGCCCCGAAAGCACAAAGGCTTGGTCCTGACTTTTCTATCAACTCTAGCCCAACTTACACATGCAAGTATCCGCACCCCTGTGAGAATGCCCCACAGTTTCCCGTCAAGGAAACAAGGAGCCGGTATCAGGCACAACATTATTTTAGCCCAAGACACCTTGCTTAGCCACACCCTCAAGGGACCTCAGCAGTGATAAACATTAAGCCATAAGTGAAAACTTGACTTAGCCAAGGCTAAGAGGGCCGGTAAAACTCGTGCCAGCCACCGCGGTTATACGAGAGGCCCAAGCTGATAGACAACGGCGTAAAGCGTGGTTAGGAGAACAAAAACAATTAAAGTCGAATGCTTTCAAAGCTGTTATACGCACACGAGAGCTAGAAGTCCAACAACGAAGGTGACTTTACGATTTCTGACCCCACGAAAGCTAAGGCACAAACTGGGATTAGATACCCCACTATGCCTAGCCCTAAACATTGATAGCTAATTACATTTTCTATCCGCCCGGGAACTACGAGCATAAGCTTAAAACCCAAAGGACTTGGCGGTGCTTTAGATCCACCTAGAGGAGCCTGTTCTAGAACCGATAACCCCCGTTAAACCTCACCTTTTCTTGTTCTACCCGCCTATATACCACCGTCGTCAGCTTATCCTGTGAAGGACTACTAATAAGCAGAATTGGCACAACCCAAAACGTCAGGTCGAGGTGTAGCGTACGAAAAGGGAAGAAATGGGCTACATTCTCTATACTAGAGAACACGAATGATAAACTGAAAAACGTATCTGAAGGAGGATTTAGTAGTAAGGAAGAAATAGAGAGTCCTCCTGAAACTGGCCCTGAAGCGCGCACACACCGCCCGTCACTCTCCCCAAGCACCCTATTTTTATTAAATAAAACCTTTAAATCTGCGAAGGGGAGGCAAGTCGTAACATGGTAAGTGTACTGGAAAGTGCACTTGGATTAATCAGAGTATGGCTAAGAAAGAAAAGCATCTCCCTTACACTGAGAAGTCATCCGTGCAAGTCGGATTACCCTGAAGCCCAATAGCTAGCCTAAACAACCAAAACCAACAACCAAACATTAATACCCCCTAACACACCCAAAAAACTAAACAAACCATTTTCCCCCTTTAGTATAGGAGATAGAAAAAGGAATTTGAGCGATAGAAAAAGTACCGCAAGGGAACGCTGAAAGAGAAGTGAAACAACCCAGTAAAGCAATACAAAGCAGAGACTACACCTCGTACCTTTTGCATCATGATTTAGCTAGAAACTACTAAGCAAAAAGAATTTTAGTTTGGCCCCCCGAAACTAAGTGAGCTACTCCAAGACAGCCTATTAACAGGGCACACCCGTCTCTGTGGCAAAAGAGTGGGAAGAGCTTCGAGTAGAGGTGACAGACCTACCGAACTTAGTTATAGCTGGTTGCCTGAGAATTGGATAGAAGTTCAGCCCTCTGCCTTTCTTTAGTCAGATCAAGTAACACCTGCCCCGACCAAAAGAATGCAAAGGAGTTAGTTAAAGGAGGTACAGCTCCTTTATTACAAGATACAACTTCACCAGGTGGATTAAGATCATAATAAACCAAGGGACCTGTGTTTTGGTGGGCCTAAAAGCAGCCATCCCAACAGAAAGCGTTAAAGCTCAGACACATAACTCCCCAGTAATCCTGATAACAATTCTGAATCCCCTATTAATACCAGGCCTTTCTATGCAGCCATAGAACTGATTATGCTAATATGAGTAATAAGAAAGAAAAGACTTTCTCCAAGCACAAGTGTACATCGGAACGAACCGCCGCCGAACATTAAAGGACCCAACCCCAGAGGGAAATGAAAACGTTTTAAAAAACAAGAAGAACACTCAACCACCCACCTTTAACCCCACACTGGTGTGCTCACTAAGGAAAAACTAAAAGAGAAAGAAGGAACTCGGCAAACATAAGCCTCGCCTGTTTACCAAAAACATCGCCTCTTGAACCCTACATATAAGAGGTCCCGCCTGCCCTGTGACTATAAGTTTAACGGCCGCGGTATCTTAACCGTGCGAAGGTAGCGCAATCACTTGTCTCTTAAATAGCGACCTGTATGAATGGCATAACGAGGGCTTAGCTGTCTCCTTTCTCAAGTTAATGAAATTGACCTCCCCGTGCAGAGGCGGGGATACAAACATAAGACGAGAAGACCCTATGGAGCTTTAGGCACTAAAACTGACCACGTAAAAAACCTCCCATAAAAGAATATAACTTTGTGAAGCCAGTTTAATTGCCTTTGGTTGGGGCGACCGCGGGGAAACAAAAAACCCCCATGTGGAAAGGGGTCACTACAACCCTAAAAACAAGAGCTCCCGCTCTAGTCAACAGAAATTCTGACCTTACTGATCCGGTTTTGACCGATCAACGGACCGAGTTACCCTAGGGATAACAGCGCAATCCCCTTATAGAGCCCATATCGACAAGGGGGTTTACGACCTCGATGTTGGATCAGGATATCCTAATGGTGCAGCCGCTATTAAGGGTTCGTTTGTTCAACGATTAAAATCCTACGTGATCTGAGTTCAGACCGGAGTAATCCAGGTCGGTTTCTATCTATGATGTAATTTATTTCAGTACGAAAGGACCAAAAAAATGAGGCCCCTGTTCCCAACAAGCCTCCCCCTCACTTACTGACCCCTACTCAAGTGGACAAGAGGGTGCAAGCCTTGGCCATAGAACATGGCATATTAAAGTGGCAGAGCCTGGACATTGCAAAAGGCCTAAGCCCTTTCCACAGAGGTTCAAGTCCTCTCTTTAATTATGATCTCCACACTCATCACCCACATCATTAACCCCCTAGCCTTCATTGTTCCGGTCCTACTAGCCGTTGCCTTCCTCACCCTGATCGAGCGAAAGGTACTAGGCTACATACAATTACGAAAAGGGCCTAACATTGTAGGACCTTACGGGCTCCTTCAACCAATTGCAGACGGTGTAAAACTATTTATTAAAGAGCCCATCCGCCCCTCCACTTCCTCCCCCATTCTCTTTTTATTAACCCCCATACTTGCCTTAACCCTCGCCATAACCCTATGAGCCCCCATTCCAATACCCTACCCCGTTCTAGACTTAAACCTAACCATCCTCTTCCTCCTAGCACTGTCCAGCCTGGCAGTCTACTCAATTTTGGGCTCTGGCTGGGCGTCCAACTCAAAATATGCTCTAATCGGAGCACTCCGGGCCGTGGCCCAAACAATTTCATATGAAGTCAGCCTCGGACTAATTCTGCTATGCCTAATTATCCTAACAGGGGGGTTTACACTCCAAACATTTAACGTTGCCCAAGAGAATATTTGACTAGTCCTTCCCGCCTGGCCCTTGGCAGCAATATGATACATCTCAACCCTAGCGGAAACTAACCGCGCCCCCTTTGACCTCACAGAAGGAGAATCAGAACTAGTCTCGGGCTTTAACGTCGAATATGCAGGAGGCCCCTTCGCCCTCTTCTTCCTAGCAGAATACGCCAACATTTTGCTGATAAATACCCTTTCCGCCCTGCTTTTCCTAGGGGCTTCCCACATCCCAACCATACCAGAGCTCACCTCTATCAATTTAATAACAAAAGCGGCCCTCCTATCAATACTGTTCCTATGAGTACGAGCCTCCTATCCTCGCTTCCGCTATGATCAACTTATGCACCTTGTTTGAAAGAACTTCCTACCACTAACACTCGCCCTAGTCATCTGACATCTGGCCCTCCCAATTTCTTTCGCAGGCCTCCCCCCTCAGCTGTAGCTTAGGAGTTGTGCCTGAAGTTTAAGGGCCACTTTGATAGAGTGTAATACGGGGGTTAAAATCCCCCCAACTCCTTAGAAAGAAGGGGCTCGAACCCAACCCGGAGAGATCAAAACTCTCTGTGCTTCCACTACACCACTTACTAGTAAAGTCAGCTAAAAAAGCTTTTGGGCCCATACCCCAAAAATGTTGGTTAAAATCCTTCCTTTGCTAATGAACCCTTATATCTTAACCACCTTGTTATTAAGCTTAGGTTTAGGTACAACTCTCACATTCATAAGCTCCCACTGACTTCTCGCCTGAATAGGCCTTGAAATCAATACCCTCGCTATTATCCCCCTTATAGCACAACATCACCACCCCCGAGCCATTGAAGCCACCACAAAATATTTCTTAGCACAAGCTACTGCTGCCGCCACCCTTATATTTGCCGCCATAACAAATGCATGAATAGAGGGCCAATGAGACATCAGCCAAATATCACATCCCCTTCCAACCACAGTTATTACCATTGCCCTGGCCTTGAAAATTGGACTCGCCCCCCTACACTCATGGCTGCCGGAGGTTCTCCAAGGACTTAACCTAACCACTGGACTATTAGTATCCACGTGACAAAAACTAGCCCCCTTCGCCCTCCTGCTTCAGGTACAGCCAGCCAATCCGAACCTCCTCATTTTCCTAGGACTCACCTCTACATTAGTCGGCGGCTGAGGAGGGCTGAACCAAACCCAACTTCGGAAAATCCTAGCGTACTCTTCCATCGCCCACCTGGGATGAATGATCCTAGTGCTCCAATTCTCCCCATCCCTAACATTCCTGGCCCTGCTAACATACTTTATCATAACCGCTGCCACTTTCCTTACGTTCAAACTTAACGATTCAACAAACATCAACTCACTAACCCTCTCCTGGACAAAGACCCCCGTGTTGACCTCAATAATTCCCTTAATACTTCTTTCCCTCGGTGGACTCCCTCCCCTTACAGGCTTCATACCCAAGTGAATAATTATTCTAGAACTATCCAAGCAGGGGCTCGCCACTATCGCCACCCTCGCCGCCCTAAGCGCGCTTCTAAGCCTCTACTTCTACCTACGAATCACCTATGCCGCCGCCCTCACCATATCACCAAATACAACAATGGGCACGCCCCCCTGACGTATAAAATCAACACAAACAACCCTTCCCCTAGCCCTGGCTTCAATCACGGCAACCTGCCTTCTTCCTCTAACACCAGGGATTATGGCTACACTAGCCCTCTAGAGACTTAGGTTAATTTAGACCTAGGGCCTTCAAAGCCCTCAGTGGGAGTTAAAATCTCTCAGACTCTGTAAGACTTGCGGGATACTACCCCACATCTCCTGTATGCAAAACAGGTACTTTAATTAAGCTAAAGCCTTTCTAGACAGGCAGGCCTCGATCCTACAATATCTTAGTTAACAGCTAAGCGCTCAAACCAGCGAGCATCCGTCTACCTTTCTCCCGCCGGGGGGGGGGGGGACGGCGGGAGAAAGCCCCGGCAGGCAATTACCCTGCTTCTTTAGATTTGCAATCTAATATGTAATACACCTCAGAGCTGGTACGAAGAGGACTTGAACCTCTGTACATGGGGCTACAATCCACCGCTTAACCCTCAGCCATCATACCCGTGGCAACTACCCGTTGACTCTTTTCAACCAATCACAAAGACATCGGCACCCTTTATATGATTTTTGGTGCCTGAGCTGGAATAGTAGGAACTGCCCTAAGCCTACTCATCCGAGCAGAACTAAGCCAACCCGGCGCCCTTCTTGGAGACGACCAAATTTATAACGTAATCGTAACAGCCCATGCTTTCGTAATGATTTTCTTTATAGTAATGCCAATCATGATCGGGGGCTTTGGAAACTGACTTATCCCCCTAATGATCGGAGCCCCTGATATGGCATTCCCTCGAATGAACAACATGAGCTTCTGGCTACTTCCGCCTTCTTTCCTCCTGCTTCTCGCCTCTTCAGGGGTTGAAGCTGGGGCCGGAACAGGATGAACTGTTTACCCCCCTCTGGCAGGGAACCTCGCCCATGCGGGGGCGTCTGTAGACCTAACGATTTTCTCTCTGCACTTAGCAGGAATTTCTTCAATTTTAGGAGCAATCAATTTCATTACAACAATCATCAACATAAAACCCCCTGCCATCTCTCAATATCAAACCCCCTTATTTGTATGAGCGGTCCTTATTACAGCCGTCCTTCTCCTCCTCTCCCTACCAGTACTTGCTGCCGGCATTACAATGCTTCTAACCGACCGTAATCTCAACACCACCTTCTTTGACCCCGCCGGAGGAGGAGACCCAATTTTATACCAACACTTGTTTTGATTCTTTGGTCACCCCGAAGTCTATATTTTAATTCTCCCAGGATTTGGAATAATCTCGCACATTGTAGCCTACTATTCAGGCAAAAAAGAGCCTTTCGGCTATATGGGCATGGTATGGGCAATGATAGCAATCGGACTACTCGGCTTCATCGTCTGAGCCCACCACATGTTCACAGTAGGCATGGACGTCGATACGCGAGCCTATTTTACTTCCGCCACTATGATTATCGCCATTCCAACCGGCGTTAAAGTGTTTAGCTGGCTCGCCACACTTCACGGAGGGGCCATTAAATGAGAAACCCCCCTACTCTGGGCCCTCGGTTTTATTTTCTTATTTACAGTGGGAGGACTAACAGGAATTGTCCTGGCCAATTCCTCCCTTGATATCGTCCTTCATGATACATACTACGTAGTTGCCCACTTCCATTACGTCCTATCAATAGGCGCTGTTTTCGCCATTGTAGCTGCATTCGTACACTGATTCCCACTATTCTCGGGCTATACTCTCCATGACACATGGACAAAAATCCACTTTGGAGTAATATTCGCAGGAGTAAACTTAACTTTCTTCCCTCAACACTTCCTTGGCCTCGCTGGCATGCCTCGGCGGTACTCAGACTACCCCGATGCCTACACTCTTTGAAACACGGTATCCTCTATTGGCTCCCTAATCTCACTTGTCGCCGTTATTATGTTCCTGTTCATTATTTGAGAGGCATTCGCAGCTAAGCGAGAGGTCCTATCCGTAGAACTAACCTCCACAAACGTAGAGTGACTTCACGGCTGCCCTCCCCCCTACCACACATTTGAAGAGCCTGCTTTCGTCCAAGTACAAGCTAGCTAGCTCGAGAAAGGAGGGAATTGAACCCCCATAAATTGGTTTCAAGCCAAACACATAACCACTCTGCCACTTTCTTCATAAGGTACTAGTAAAACAGATATTACACTGCTTTGTCAAGGCAGAATTGTGGGCTAAAATCCCGCGTATCTTGCCAATAATGGCCCATCCTTCACAACTAGGACTTCAAGATGCAGCTTCACCTGTTATAGAGGAACTCCTCCACTTCCATGATCACGCCTTAATAATTGTGTTCTTAATTAGCACACTAGTTCTATACATTATTGTTGCTATGGTATCGACCAAGCTCACAAACAAATATATTCTAGACTCCCAAGAAATCGAGATTATCTGAACAATTCTTCCAGCTATCATCCTAATTTTAATTGCCCTTCCCTCCCTACGGATTCTTTATTTAATGGACGAAATTAACGACCCCCATCTCACCATTAAAGCAATGGGACACCAATGATACTGAAGCTACGAGTACACCGACTACGAAGACTTAGGCTTTGACTCTTACATAATCCCTACACAAGACCTGACTCCAGGACAATTCCGGCTGCTAGAAGCAGACCACCGAATAGTAGTGCCCGTTGAGTCCCCCGTGCGAGTTTTAGTCTCTGCCGAAGATGTGCTTCACTCCTGAGCAGTCCCTGCCCTAGGAGTAAAAATGGACGCAGTCCCAGGCCGACTAAATCAAACAGCCTTTATTACATCCCGCCCAGGAGTTTTCTATGGACAGTGCTCAGAAATTTGCGGAGCAAACCACAGCTTCATGCCTATCGTCGTTGAAGCCGTCCCACTAGAACACTTTGAAAACTGATCACTAGCAATACTTGAAGACGCCTCGCTAAGAAGCTAAATTGGGCCCTAGCGTTAGCCTTTTAAGCTAAAGATTGGTGACCCCCGACCACCCTTAGTGACATGCCCCAGCTCAACCCTGCACCTTGGTTTGCCATTTTAGTCTTCTCTTGACTTGTTCTCCTAACCATCATCCCCCCTAAAGTGATAGCCCACACATTCCCAAATGACCCTACCTCCCAAAGCACAGAAAAGCCAAAAACAGAATCCTGAAACTGACCATGACACTAAGCTTCTTCGACCAATTTATAAGCCCTGTTCTCCTTGGCATCCCTCTAATTGCCCTAGCCCTATTACTCCCATGACTCCTATTCCCCGCCCCTACGTCCCGTTGAATTAACAACCGTCTCTTGACCCTTCAAAGCTGATTCATCAACCGATTTACAAACCAACTCCTTCTCCCAATTAACCTCGGGGGCCACAAATGGGCCCTAATCCTAACATCACTGATGTTATTTTTAATTACCCTCAACATGCTCGGCCTTCTCCCATACACCTTTACACCAACAACCCAACTATCGCTGAACATGGGCCTCGCTGTCCCTCTTTGACTCGCTACCGTAATTATTGGACTCCGAAATCAACCTACCGTTGCCCTAGGACACCTTCTTCCTGAAGGCACCCCAACCCCTTTAATCCCAGTACTAATCATCATCGAAACCCTTAGCCTGTTTATCCGCCCACTCGCCCTAGGGGTCCGACTAACTGCCAACCTAACAGCAGGCCATCTTCTAATCCAGCTCATTGCCACAGCAGCATTCGTCCTTCTACCCCTAATGCCAACCGTAGCCATCCTCACTGCAACGCTCTTGTTCTTGCTTACCCTCTTAGAAGTCGCCGTCGCAATGATTCAAGCTTACGTCTTCGTACTATTGCTAAGCCTCTACCTACAAGAAAACGTCTAATGGCCCATCAAGCACACGCATACCACATGGTCGACCCCAGTCCCTGGCCCCTAACAGGAGCCGCTGCCGCTCTGTTAATAACATCCGGTCTAGCAATTTGATTCCACTACAACTCGACAACCCTGATGACTCTCGGCACTGTCCTTCTCCTCCTGACAATGTACCAGTGATGACGAGACATCATCCGCGAAGGAACATTTCAAGGACACCATACAATTCCCGTCCAGAAAGGCCTGCGTTACGGAATGATTCTATTCATCACATCAGAGGTATTTTTCTTTCTTGGATTCTTTTGAGCATTCTACCACTCAAGTCTTGCCCCCACGCCCGAGCTAGGCGGCTGCTGACCACCTGCCGGGATCACAACACTTGACCCCTTTGAGGTTCCACTCCTAAACACAGCCGTCCTGCTAGCTTCCGGAGTCACAGTTACGTGGGCACACCACAGCATCATGGAAGGAGAACGCAAACAAGCCATCCAATCCCTCCTCTTAACAATCCTCCTCGGCTTCTATTTTACCTTCCTTCAAGGACTAGAATACTACGAGGCCCCCTTCACAATTGCAGATGGCGTTTATGGGTCTACCTTCTTTGTTGCCACAGGGTTTCACGGACTACATGTTATTATCGGCTCAACATTCTTAGCCGTTTGCCTTCTGCGCCAAGTCCAATACCACTTCACATCCGAACATCACTTCGGGTTTGAAGCTGCCGCATGATACTGACACTTCGTCGACGTAGTTTGACTCTTCCTATACATCTCAATCTATTGATGAGGCTCATAATCTTTCTAGTACTAACGTTAGTATAAGTGACTTCCAATTACATGGTCTTGGTTAAAATCCAAGGAAAGATAATGAACCTAATCACAACTATCGCATTAATCGCCATTGCCTTGTCAATAATCCTGGCCCTCGTATCATTCTGGCTGCCCCTAATAACCCCTGACCACGAGAAACTCTCACCGTACGAATGTGGATTTGACCCCCTAGGCTCTGCCCGCCTTCCATTCTCTCTGCGCTTCTTCCTAGTTGCCATTTTATTTCTCCTCTTCGACCTAGAAATCGCCCTTCTCCTGCCTCTTCCGTGGGGGGATCAGCTCTCCTCCCCCCTCTCAACCTTCCTATGGGCATCCGCCGTCCTTGTCCTCCTCACAGTTGGCCTAATTTATGAATGACTTCAAGGGGGCCTAGAATGAGCTGAATAGGAGGCTAGTTTAAGAAAAACCTTTGATTTCGGCTCAAATACTTATGGTTAAAGTCCATAGCCCCCTTATGACCCCTATCCACTTTTCCTTCTCAACAGCTTTTATGCTAGGATTGTCCGGGCTAGCATTCCACCGCACCCACCTTTTGTCCGCCCTCTTATGTCTTGAAGGGATAATGCTCTCATTGTTTATTGCCCTATCCTTGTGGTCCATAAACCTGTCCTCCACAAGCTTTTCCGCCCTCCCAGTTCTCCTTCTAGCATTTTCAGCCTGTGAAGCAAGCACAGGTCTGGCTCTTCTAGTTGCAACAGCTCGAACACACGGCACCGACCGCCTCCAGGCCCTTAACCTTCTACAATGCTAAAAATTCTTATCCCCACCCTAATGCTCCTCCCTACGACCTGGGCAGTCCCAAAAAAATGACTTTGACCCACAACCCTACTACACAGCCTTCTAGTTGCAACAGCAAGCTTGTCTTGGCTTAAAAATGTCTCCGAGACAGGATGATCCACTACTAACTACTACATAGCAACAGACGCCCTCTCTACCCCCCTCTTGGTATTATCCTGCTGACTCCTTCCCCTAATAATTTTAGCAAGCCAAAATCACATGACCACAGAGCCTGAAAACCGACAGCGGCTATACATCTCCCTCTTAACCTCCCTTCAAATTTTCCTAATTATAGCATTCGGGGCCACAGAAGTGATAATATTCTATGTCATGTTTGAAGCCACCCTCATTCCCACACTCATCCTAATCACCCGGTGAGGTAACCAAACCGAACGACTAAACGCAGGCACTTATTTTTTGTTCTACACACTGGCAGGTTCCCTACCCCTTCTTGTTGCTCTGTCCCTCCTCTATACCACAACCGGGACTCTTTCCCTCCTAATCTTACAATTCTCAGAGCCCCTCCACTTAGCAGGGCTCGCGGACAAATTCTGATGAGCTGGCTGCATATTGGCCTTTCTTGTCAAAATGCCGCTGTACGGCGTACACTTATGACTTCCCAAAGCACACGTAGAGGCCCCAGTTGCCGGGTCAATAGTCCTAGCAGCCGTCCTACTAAAACTAGGGGGCTACGGAATGATACGAATGCTTATTATCCTCGACCCCCTGACAAAGGAACTAAGCTATCCATTTATTGTCTTAGCTTTGTGGGGCATCATCATAACAGGATCAATTTGCCTACGACAAACGGACCTAAAATCCCTGATTGCATACTCCTCTGTTAGCCACATAGGCCTGGTAGTAGGAGGGATCTTAATTCAAACTCCTTGAGGATTCACAGGGGCTTTGATTCTCATAATCGCCCACGGACTAACTTCTTCAGCACTTTTCTGCCTAGCAAACACAAACTATGAGCGCACACACAGCCGAACAATAGTACTAGCCCGAGGGCTCCAAACCATCCTCCCCTTAATAGCCACCTGATGATTCATCTCCAGCCTTGCCAACTTAGCTCTACCCCCCCTCCCCAACCTCATAGGAGAACTAATAATCATTACTTCCCTACTTAACTGATCATGATGGACCATCGCGCTCACAGGACTCGGCACACTTATCACAGCCGGCTATTCCCTCTATATATTCCTGATGACCCAACGCGGGAAAACCCCATCCCACATTCTAGCTGTTGAGCCCACCCACTCTCGAGAGCACCTCCTAATTACTCTACACCTTCTTCCCCTCCTATTGCTCATTCTAAAACCAGAGTTAATTTGGGGATGAACCGCTTGTAGACATAGTTTAACTAAAACATTAGATTGTGATTCTAAAAACAGGGGTTAAAATCCTCTTGTCCACCGAGAGATGCTCGCTAGCAGCGAAGACTGCTAATCTTCGCCACCTTGGTTGAACCCCAAGGCTCACTCGTAGCCGCTTCTAAAGGATAACAGCTCATCCGTTGGTCTTAGGAACCAAAAACTCTTGGTGCAAATCCAAGTAGCAGCTATGCACCCCTCCGCACTAACAATAGCTTCTAGCCTAGTCATTATCTTCGCCCTATTGATTTACCCAGTTATAACCACAATCAGCCCCACCCCTCAGGAAGAGGGGTGGGCCCTAGCTCAGGTGAAGACTGCTGTAAAAACAGCATTTTTCGTCAGCCTGCTCCCCCTTGCCCTATTCCTTAATCAGGGGGCTGAAGTTATTACCACCACCTGGTCATGAATGAACACAGAGACATTTAACATCAACATCAGCTTCTACTTCGACCAGTACTCGATTATCTTCACCCCCGTTGCCCTTTACGTCACCTGGTCTATTCTAGAGTTTGCCTCATGATACATGCACTCTGACCCCAATATAAATCGATTCTTTAAATACCTCCTGATCTTCCTGATCGCAATAATCATCCTTGTAACCGCTAACAACATATTTCAGTTATTTATCGGATGAGAAGGGGTCGGGATCATATCTTTCCTGCTAATCGGCTGGTGATACTCCCGAGCAGACGCAAACACTGCGGCCATGCAGGCCGTCCTATACAACCGCGTAGGGGACATCGGACTCATCTTCGCCATGGCCTGAATAGCCATAAATGTGAACTCCTGAGAAATACAACAAATCTTTTCAACCACACAAACAATAGATCTAACACCCCCACTTCTTGGACTTATCCTCGCTGCCACCGGAAAATCTGCACAATTTGGGCTACACCCGTGACTCCCCTCCGCTATGGAGGGCCCGACACCGGTATCTGCCCTACTTCATTCAAGTACTATAGTTGTCGCCGGCATTTTCCTCCTTATCCGACTTAGCCCCCTTTTAGAGAAAAACCCCACCGCCCTGACCATCTGCCTATGTCTTGGTGCCCTGACAACCCTATTCACCGCCACCTGTGCCTTGACACAGAATGACATCAAAAAAATTGTAGCCTTCTCCACCTCAAGTCAACTAGGACTAATAATAGTAACCCTCGGACTAAACCAACCACAACTTGCCTTCCTACATATCTGCACCCATGCCTTCTTTAAAGCAATGCTTTTCTTGTGCTCGGGCTCAATTATTCACAGCCTCAACGACGAGCAAGACATTCGAAAAATGGGTGGAATGCAACACCTCACCCCATTCACCTCCTCCTGCCTAACCCTGGGGAGCCTTGCCCTAACGGGAACGCCATTTCTGGCAGGCTTCTTCTCTAAAGATGCAATCATTGAAGCCCTAAATACATCCCATCTAAACGCCTGAGCCCTTGTTCTCACCCTAATTGCAACCTCCTTCACCGCAGTCTACAGCCTCCGAATCGTCTTCTTAGTATCCATAGGCCACCCCCGATTCAACCCCCTCCCCCCTATTAATGAAAACAACCCAGCCGTGATTAACCCTATTAAACGGCTAGCCTGAGGAAGCATCATTGCAGGCCTTCTAATCACCTCTAACATCTTACCCCTAAAAACCCCAGTAATAACAATGCCCGCCAGCCTAAAACTCGCAGCCCTAGCCGTCACGGCCTTGGGACTTCTTTCAGCAATAGAACTGGCCTCTCTGACAAGCAAACAATTCAAACAAGCCCCCGCGATGACCACACATCATTTCTCCAACATACTAGGCTTTTTCCCAGCAACCATCCATCGACTCGCTCCCCAAGTAAATTTAACGCTAGGTCAAATAATTGCCTCCCAAACAGTTGACCAAACATGACTAGAAAAAATCGCCCCCAAAGCCCTAGTATCCATCAATAAGCCTCTTGTAACCACAACAAGCAACATCCAAAAAGGAATAATTAAAACTTACCTCACCCTCTTCATTTTCACATTGTCCATTGCAGTAGTGTTCGCCACCCTCTAAACAGCCCGCAAGCTTCCCCGACTAAGCCCCCGCGTTAACTCAAGCACTACGAACAAGGTCAGCAAAAGAACTCAAGCACTAATTACCAGCAACCCCCCGCCAGCAGAGAACATCAGCGCAACCCCACTAATATCCCCACGAATCGCCGCAAAAGCTCCAAACTCATCCATGGACACCCAAGAGAACTCATACCACCCTCCTTGAAATAGCGCCGAAACTACAACAACAACAAAAGTGTACCACACCATTGACATAACCACGGGCTCACTCCCCCAGCTCTCAGGGTACGGCTCTGCCGCAAGAGCGGCAGAGTACGCAAACACAACAAGCATGCCTCCCAAGTAAATTAAAAACAACACCAAAGACAAGAAAGACCCCCCATGCCCCAACAAAATCCCACACCCAAGACCCGCAACAACCACAAGCCCGAGTGCTGCAAAGTAGGGGGAGGGATTTGAGGCTACGGCCAACAGGCCGAGCACTAACCCCAACAAAAATAAAGACATAACATAAGTCATGATTCCCGCCCGGACTCTAACCGGAACTAATGACTTGAAAAACCACCGTTGTTATTCAACTACAAGAACTTCTAATGGCTAGCCTTCGCAAAACCCACCCACTACTAAAAATCGCCAACGACGCACTCGTTGACCTCCCCGCACCCTCCAACATCTCTGTCTGATGAAACTTCGGCTCCCTACTAGGAATGTGCCTAATTATCCAAATCCTTACTGGCCTATTCTTAGCAATACATTACACCTCAGACATCGCCACTGCCTTTTCATCAGTTGCTCACATCTGCCGAGACGTAAACTACGGCTGACTAATCCGAAACCTTCACGCTAACGGAGCCTCCTTCTTCTTCATCTGCATTTACCTACACATCGGACGAGGCCTTTACTACGGATCTTACTTGTACAAAGAAACTTGGAACGTTGGAGTCGTCCTACTCCTCCTCGTAATGATAACTGCCTTCGTGGGCTACGTTCTTCCATGAGGACAAATGTCCTTCTGAGGTGCCACCGTCATTACCAACCTACTTTCAGCCGTTCCATACATCGGGAACGACCTAGTTCAGTGAATCTGAGGAGGATTCTCTGTAGACAACGCCACCCTAACCCGCTTTTTCGCCTTCCATTTCCTCTTCCCGTTCGTTATCGCAGCAGCTACCCTAATCCACCTAATTTTTCTCCACGAAACAGGGTCTAACAACCCCCTAGGAATGAACTCCGACGCCGACAAAATCCCATTCCACCCCTACTTCTCATACAAAGACTTGCTAGGATTCGCAGTCGCCCTACTAGCCCTTTCCTCCCTTGCACTATTCGCCCCCAACCTGCTAGGCGACCCCGACAATTTCACCCCTGCAAACCCCCTTGTGACCCCTCCCCACATCAAACCCGAGTGATACTTCCTATTTGCATACGCCATCCTTCGATCCATCCCCAACAAGCTAGGAGGCGTACTAGCCCTATTAGGGTCCATCCTGGTACTCATGGTGGTGCCCATCCTGCACACATCCAAGCAGCGTGGGACAATATTCCGTCCCGTTACACAGTTCCTATTCTGAACCCTAATCGCCGATATTATCATCCTAACCTGAATCGGTGGAATGCCAGTCGAACACCCCTTCATCATCATTGGCCAAGTGGCCTCAATCATTTACTTCTCGATTTTCCTATGCTTCATGCCATTAGCTAGCCTACTAGAAAACAAAGCCCTAGGGTGAGCATGCACTAGTAGCTCAGCTTCAGAGCGCCGGTCTTGTAAACCGGAGGCCGAGGGTTAAACTCCCTCCTACTGCTCAAAGAAAAGGGATTCAAACCCTCACCGCTAACTCCCAAAGCTAGTATTCTAATGCTAAACTATTCTTTGTTTGTCCTGTTACAATATCTGTATGGTGTAAATACATTTATATGTATTATCAACCATCATACAATTTAACCATAATTTAGATGATGTTAAATAAGGGTTACTAAAACCATTACACTGTTTATTTAAAATAAAATAAGGTCAACCAGGAAATAGAATAATCCACACAATTGCTAGTTCAATTGATATACCAAGAACTAACCATCTCTGGAGTTAAGGTTATTTAACCCAATAAGAGCCCACCAACTTATGGAAGAAGCGTTAACTCTTATTGAAGGTGAGGGACAATTATTGTGGGGGTTTCACTGGATGAACTATTCCTGGCATCTGGTTCCTACTTCAGGAACACGGATCGATTAACCCTCAAAAATAACCACTACCCTGACATAAGTTAATGGTGGGACACTATGATGGGACACCCCCCATGCCGGGCGTTCTTTCCATTGGGCATCTGGTTCCTTTTTTTGTCCTCCTTTCATTTGCATTTCAGAGTGCACACGGTAATAGTTGACAAGGTTGAACATTTTCCTTGAATGAATTACATAAGTGTAAGTATAAAAAGACATTATCCAAATAATTACATTACACTTTATCAAGGACATAAGAGTAGTTGATTAGTCGAGATAAACTACTTATTCCCCCCTTCAAGGTTTTTTCAGGTTAAACCCCCCCTACCCCCCCTAAACTCCTAAGATGTATAACACTCCTGAAAACCCCCCGGAAACAGGAAACCCTTAAGTAGTTTGTGGGCCCGAAAATTCGCATTTTAAACTATTATAATATTGCAAAT